CTAGTTACTTCGTTCCCTATTTCTTTTCTACTCGTGGGATCCTAAGGAAAATAATTTTGTTTCTACCGAGCTCAAATAAGAAGCCGAGGGTTATAGTAAACCAAAACCATCATTTTATAGCTATTTTGGCTTCAATCTTCCCTTTTTAAGCGAAAAAATTGAAGATTTAGTTACGATTGAAAGTTTTGTACTATTATCCATAGATCTTTTATTCATACTCATTTAATTGGAAGAATTGAACCAATCAAAAAAATTATGCTTCTTGACTCCATAATACAATTTTTTTATGAAAATTATGATTGTCTTTTGGATATAAATCATGATAATGTATATTTTTTCCTCAAATGTGCTATTGAGGGATAAAGTATTAAATCTTTTTAAGAAATAAAGTTTTTGATCGGAATATGAAATATGAAAAAAAAAAGGAAAGACCCCTTAACTATTGAAGTTTTTAATAGAACGAATCACACTTTTACCACTAAACTATACCCGCTACATATTCATTATTGGATATAAATGGGCCTTTTGTCCAACAAAGTAATTAGATGTAGTCAAGATAGCATCAGAATCATGAAAATTTCAGCATTAACACGTGTTTTGTTCCACCGTGGGAAAACTTGAGAATAGGTAAATAGCAAAAAGTTTAGTCAAATTTCAATAGTGTATTAAAGTTATAAGTATTTTATTTTTTGAAACCTCTCTTCATTTGAATCATTAGATTTTCTGAATTTGAGTAAATTGGGCCTCAAACTTTCAAGCTTGTCCTTTGCTTTGAGCAAGTAAATGATTTATAGTATCATTTTATAAATATGTGTGTTTTTTTTTGATATTCTTTTTCTTATCAGATATATTTTTTTATTCTTAAATAGAAAATTTATAAAATTAGGAAATTCATTAATGGAAAACAAATTTCATTCTAAATGAAAATTGAAGTTCAGTATTATATTCATCTTAATAATTACCTTAAGAAGTCTTAATATTAATAAGAAAGAAGTATTAAGAAATAAAAAAAAAAAAAAAGAAAGACGAAAAATCTTAGTACTATAGAAAAATAGTACTACAATCTTAGTACTATATTAGTATATACTATATACTATAAAGACTCTTACTAGTACTAGTAAGAGTACTAGAACACTTTTACAAAGCTATAAAGATTAAATATACTTAGAATATTAGAATAGAATATAGAATATCTAAGATTAAATTAGTAAATATCTATAATATATTCATTACTATTAATTATTAATTTAGATATAGTTAGATATAAAGAATAGATAATTTTTTCAAGAATTTATAAGATAATCTATCTATTAGAATCTTATCTAATTTCTAATAATTAGGAATGATAATGAAAATTACTCTTCTCGTCTCAATAAAAAATTTTATTTGTCGGAACAAAAGAAGTACTGGCCCGGCCAGTACTTATACTTAACCAGGCCGGGGAAATGAAGTTTTTGTTTTGTACAAAATAAAAGAAGTAAGGTATTCTTTCTATTCGAGAAATCTTTTTTTAATCATTGAAGTAAAATCAAAATTGTTATCAATCTTGACTTCATGTGTTAAATTACATGATAAATTTCCAATTTGGAATGGGGAGAGATGGCTGAGTGGACTAAAGCGTCGGATTGCTAATCCGTTGTACGAATTATTCGTATCGAGGGTTCGAATCCCTCTCTCTCCGACCCCCCCGATCACTTGAGATTTTAGAATTGGAATAATTTTCGATTATTCTTTTTTTATGAATCTTTTATCTTTATCTAACATCTATTCCATTTCTTTTCTTTATACATTTACCTATGAAAAAAGAAAGTAAAAATGAATCTCATCTCTTTTTTTATTCTTTTTATTCTTCACGCCCAGGATTACGCCCCGGATCGTTAGATAAGAATCCGAAGATGAATAGAGAAACAAAGAATATTACTACTGTGTAAACGAATAGTTTAAGAGTAAGCATTACAAATCTCCAAGATAAGATAAGATCATTTTTTTTTAAGGAAATAGATCACCTATTTTACGACACATACTATCGCTCCAAAGATGAAAAAAAAAAAGGAAGTTTTTTTGAAATTTATTTTTATGAATTTTCTTATAATGTAATAAGATTCTTATTTTTTCGTTGCCAAAAATTTATTGGCATATTCATATTTATAATTAAGTAATTTTATGGGGTATGGGATCTTATAAAGGAAAGGTTAGAACAAAAGAAAGAAGCTGGTTAGCTTTTTAAAGAAAAGATAAAGATCATCATTCAAATTCAATTTCAATATAAAATAGAAAATACCAGACTTTTTGAATCGAGGGTTCCTAATGTCCAGACTTATCTGAATCTTATTTATGATCTTATTGATTTTCAGAATAAAATCTCATCTTTTTTTATCCAATAAATTATGAATTGAATAGAGATTAGAGATTCAATTTTTATCGGAAACTTACAGCAGCTTGCCAAACAAAGGCTAAGAGAAAAAAAAGTACAGGGATAATTGGCATAACGTCTATGATTGGATTGAAAAAGGCATAAGCCTCGGGCAATTTGGCGAATAAAAAACTACTCGAATAAAGGGTAGAATTAAGACAGATACAAATTAAACAAAAGATATTAAGCATAACAAATATTCTTTTCTTGTTCTTAAAGTTAAAGATTCAAATTAAATTGAAGAATAAATTATCAGATTGGATTGAGTTGTTTTTCTGAGGGAAAATTGAAAATAAAAAAGGCAGATAAAAGAAAGAAATTCTTATTTTTCTTTGACTTCTCCCCAATCAAGAATCCTTCCTTACATTATCCAATCAAATAAGAATACAAGGAATTCTATTTTCATAGAATATCTTAATTGAATTATAAGTAATGATCAATTAATCTTTTTGATTCTATATCTATTATGTTGAATCCTAGCGGCAACATGTCCTATATTTCTTTAGGTTGGTTATTGACGAATAACCAATATTTATCTTAGTTTTTCTTAGATCAAAAAGAAATGGGGCGTGGCCAAGCGGTAAGGCAACGGGTTTTGGTCCCGTTACTCGGAGGTTCGAATCCTTCCGTCCCAGATCGTTCGCATCAGAAACGAAAAATTCTTCTCGATTTAAATTGAAAATTGAATTCAACAATTCTTTGTTTTTTTTATGATGGAGATGGATGCGAAAAGCTCAGAATCCGAGGATTCTGATTTTATCTTTGATCTTACCTTACACGAGACTTTTTAGACTTTCTAATAATGAAAACAAAAAAACTTTATTCTCAAACTATCTCTCTGTTTTAAATTAAATGAAAATCAGATTCAATTGGAGATGGTAAAAAAAAAGTAAATCATAATATTCAAATCAGAAAATCATATTTTATAAATATAAATAAAAAATGAGAAAATATGAATATATTAGGATGTATTTATATTAGAATATATTTATAAAGAATTATTACAATTATTACATAAGAATATATATTGTCTCTTTGTATATTTTTCTTATTAAGAATATCTTATTATTCTCTAATTGACTATCATTGAATATTTCAATGAAATATTTAGTTAAATAAAAACTTTTATCCATTCATGGGGATTTCTTTTTCATCTGAATGAAAGTAAATCCAAAGGATTTTTTTTATGTTTATAATCTTTTTTATTTTAAGAAAAAGAATTTATGATGGACAATCCTGAAAAATTTGTTTAAGATGTAAATAAGTTTGCTTAAAACTGATTTGTTTTTTTATGTGATATTATTCATATGAGAAAATATGGGGGTAATTTTAAGTGAAATCCTTTCCGGGTCCGGGTATAGACTTAATCTATAAGTCTATAATTGTAGATTCTTATGTATCGGTTTAGCCAATGACTATTCATGATTCCATATTGAATCAATTGCATATGGTTCCAAATTAAAATAAAATGATAGGGATGTTATGGTAAAACTTCGTTTGAAACGATGTGGTAGAAAGCAACGTGCGACTTGAAGGACATGATTGGCTGTGGATTCTGACATCCACCATCTTATATACGAATGAAGATGCTCTTGTCTCGACATGATTTGTTCTGCTAGGAACCTGATTTAATTTGTTTTGGGTTGCTAAATATAGATACTAATGGTATATATAAGGTATAGCATATGATGGAGCTCGAGCAAAAAGAATTGATTCTTTTATCGGGGTAATAATCTAGGGTTAGTGACAATCAATAAGTTAGATCAACTTTGTAAATATATCATCAATATCTAAATTATAGATAAATGGAGAGGTTCAAAATTGAACAAGTTTGAAATTAAAAAAAAAACCAAATTTGTCGAAATTTTCAAACTGTTTCGATCAAGAGTGTATCACAAAGGAAGAAAATGATTTTTCCTTTTCCATATAAAGAACAAAAAACAAAAGGTATGTTGCTGCCTTTTTGAAAAGGAGTAAAGATCACCGAAGTAATGTCTAAACCTAATGATTTAAAAAAGCGCAAAGCAAAGACAACAAATTCCGGAACAAGGAAACACTTTTTTAACTTGTCTCAACAATTGGATCAGAATGAGTAAAAAAAAATAGATCTGAAAATAGACAAAAAAAGAGGTTAGAGACAGCTCAATAAATTTTAAGGATTTCCTTTTGAACTCTTTTAAAAATACCCAACTTGAGTTAGGAGTCTAAATGAAATTTCTTTTTCTGTAAAGAAGGAAAAAAAAAGGCTCAAATTTCAGTCTAATTCTTTATAGATCCATTTCTCTTTCTATTTTTCTATCTAGATAGAAAAATAGAAAGAGAAATTCTAGAAATTAGAATCATTTTTTCTTGAGCCGTATGAGGAGAAAACTTCCTATACGTTTCTAGGGGGGCATCTTTTATCTACATCTATCCCAATGAGCCATCTATCGAATCGTTGCAATTGATGTTCGATCCCGAAGAGAAGGAAGAGATCTTCGAAAAGTGGGTTTTTATGATCCGATAAAGAATCAAACTTATTCAAATGTTCCTGCTATCTTATATTTCCTTGAAAAAGGTGCTCAACCCACAGAAACTGTTTATGATATTTTAAGCAAGACAGAATTCTTTAAAGAATTTCAAATTTCTTTTGATAAAAAAAGAAAAGAAAAACAAGAATCATGAAGAAAAAAGTATAGGATAAAGAGTACTTATCTTTGTTTAATTCTTTATTCAAAGTTTCTTTTTTTCTTGTTCTATTCATACTTATTTTATTCTTCTTTTTCTTCTTTTTGTGGAACCCCCCCAACAAGGGGGGTAATCTTTCTTCTTGTATTTTTATTGTATCTTTATTTTTTTGATTAAAGAAAGCCGCTATTTTTCTATCTATACCTTTTTCTTATTCCTTCTTTTTTTCCACTCAAAGTTTGATTCTTTATGTTGTGCTAATCCAACACAAATTTCCATAGAATTTCTTGAATTTTGTTTTCTAAAAAGTCCATTCATATTGACAATGGCGTATCAAACAAATATAATTTGATCATATATAAATAGATCTTTTTATCCTCATTCCCTATTGGCTCTTTCCTTCATTTTAGTAAAAATGATGAATTTGCTGAATTTTTTTTTATTTCGATCATATCTACACTTCATATTGATCCGGGTTGCTAACTCAATGGTAGAGTACTCGGCTTTTAATTGCGACTATGATCTTTTACACATTTGGATGAAGAAATTCGTCTAGACTATTGGTATAGTTTATAAGACCGCGACTGATCCTGAAAGGTAATGAATGGAAAAAAGAGCATGTCGTAAAAAGAATAAAAAAATATAAAAAAAAAAGAAAAAGAATATTATAAAAAGAATATTATAATAATAGAAAAAAAAAAGAAAAATTCTTGTTCTATTTATATTATGAGTACTAGAATTTTTCTTTTTAGAACATCTTTAAAGTTCAGTAAAGTATTTTTGGTCTAGTGAATAAATGGATAGAGCCTTATGGCTCCAATTCGAGTAAGACAAAAAAGCAACGAGCTTCCCTTCTTAATTTGAATGATTACCCGATCAAATTACTAATTACACGTTAAAAATAGATTAGTGCCTGATGTGGGAAAAGGGTCTCTTGTGAGACCATTGATTCTTTTTTTTTATTAATCCTAATTATTCTTTATTGTGGATTGAAGACGGATGTGTAGAAGAAAGAGTATAGTGATAAAAAATTTTTATTTCCAAAGTCAAAAGAGTGATTTGGTTGCGAAAATAAAAGATTTTTACCTTTTTTTCTTATTGTTATTTTCTTTCTTTTATTATTCTTCCTATATTACTAGTTATATTAACAAGTAAAAGAAAATCAAATTAGATAGAAAGGGAAAAGAAAAAGATCTGTAGATTGGGCTCTTTGTCTCCGGGGTATATATTCTTTATTTGTTCTTACTTTATCTATAATTCTATAATTTTTTACTTCTTATATTATTCTTATGATTTTTAATCACAGTACAGTATAAAAGTTGAAAAAGTAGAAAAAGTCTATCTTATTTTCTATTTTTTCAAATAGAAAAAATCTAACGTAAAAGTATAGACAGTGCATAGTATATAAAGAGTATATAATAATACTAGACTTCTATTATTAGAATTATCTTTTAGAATAATTAGAAGAATAATATTCTTATTCTATTATTCTTTATTATTCTAATTTCTTCTAGTTAGAAGTTCTACTATTTTCTTATAAAAAGAGTATTTTACTATAAGATAAAAAATAGACTGAAAAATAGACTATATACAACATACACACATACGCCGTTCTGACCATATTGCACTATGTATCATTTCATAACACAAGAAATGCCTCTCTTTTTTGGTTAAAGTAGAAATGTATTTAAATAGCAGAATGAAAAGGATATTTAGATTGAAAAAAGAGAGATTTTGGCAACAAAACTTCCTATATCCGCTACTCCTTCAGGAGTATATTTACTCACTTGCTCATTATCATAGCTTCAATAGTTTGATTTTTTATGAACCTGTGGAAATTCTTGGTTATGACAATAAATCTAGTTTGGTACTTGTGAAACGTTTAATTACTCGAATGTATCAACAGAAATATTTGATTTCTTCGGTGAATGATTCTATATTTTCGCTGCACAAGAATTCTTTTTCTTATCATTTTTATTCTCAAATGATATCAGAAGGTTTTGGAGTCATTCTGGAAATTGCATTCTCGTCGCGATTAGTATCCTCCCTTGAAGAAAAAAGAATACCAAAATCTCAGAATTTACGATCTATTCATTCAATATTTCCCTTTTTAGAGGATAAATTATCACATTTAAATTATGTGTCGGATCTACTAATACCCTATCCCATCCATCTGGAAATCTTGGTTCAAATCCTTCAATGCTGGATCAAAGATGTTCCTTCTTTGCATTTATTGCGATTGATTTTCCACGAATATCATAATTTGAATAGTCTCATTACTTCAAAAAAATCCATTTACGTCTTTTCAGAAAAAAAGAAAAGATTCTTTTGGTTCCTACATAATTTTTATGTATATGAATGCGAATATATATTCCTCTTTCTTCGTAAACAGTCTTCTTATTTACGATCAATATCTTCTG